TTTTAAAAACCTAAGGACAAAATGACAAAGTTACTTATGCAATTCGGAACTCGTGGCTATGAGCGAGGGCAAGACCTAAGCTATTTAGCTTGGAAACTTTTACGCAACAATACGACCACGACCATGACTGTTGAAGAAGTCACAGTTGAAACTAAGATGAGAGAATTTTGTTATGCCGGAACAGCCACGGCCTTATCAAAATTAGTCAAAAGCTTGATCCAACCACTAATTTTGGATTTGCAGGAGGATGAACTCACCGATGAAGTGAAAGATGCTATCTGCAAACCCTTCGAGCAGGAAATTGTCACTCTGGCCTGTTTGCGGGCGATGCTCGGGTGGAAAGAAAAAGCGATTCATAACGAACTCTTGTCATTTCTAAAAAGAGATTAATGATGAAATCATGTTATTCCTAACTCTCGAGAATACAATTACAAATTAATCGGGCCCGATACATAATATCGGGCCCGATTAATTTGTAATTGGGCCCGATACATACTATTGCGACCCGAATATATATTATATCAAAATGGTTGACTTAAAGCCATTATGAATGGCTTTAAGTCAACTCTTGTGACTGTTTCGACGAATGATTATCAAATCCGATTGACTCGAAGATGGATGAATAGTTGGTTTACATTATGAAAGAAATGCGCGTATATGTTATATTAGCTAGTTAGATACGAATTAAAGATCTATCTAAAAAGATGGAAGAATTCAAAGAATGGGTCGGAACAAAGAAAGGTAAGAACGAAAATTGTATGGATTTCCAAAGGCTCTCTCGATAGAAAGTAAAAAAGAGATATTTAAGTAGTTTTGATGATGCAATAATATTTTTACTTGAATTAAGTCATAATTCATTGGTAGGTTGTATCATTAACCATTTATTTTTTTTGGTACGAGGAACTTATCATGAATCCACTGATTTCTGCCGCTTCCGTTATTGCTGCTGGATTGGCTGTAGGGCTTGCTTCTATTGGACCTGGAGTTGGTCAAGGTACTGCTGCGGGCCAAGCTGTAGAAGGTATCGCGAGACAGCCCGAGGCGGAGGGAAAAATACGAGGTACTTTATTGCTTAGTCTAGCTTTCATGGAAGCTTTAACAATTTATGGCCTGGTTGTAGCATTAGCACTTTTATTTGCGAATCCTTTTGTTTAATCTTAAGAAAGATGCTTTTTTTTGTCATTTTTTATTGCCTTGGCCTTGTGCTTTGCTTTTTCGAATTCTATCAAGATTTCATTCCTACCATTACTTATTCGTTGATAAAATAACCCACGGGAAGGGCTGATTTGCAGCTAATTAGCATGCCGATTCGCTTTCAGCCTTCCCCTTCGTAATCTAAGGAAGCCCTTTTAGGAAGGGTTACAACAAAGAGGATAATTCACAATTTCGTCTAAAATCGAATAGATTTGTGAGTCGATTTAGAAATCAAATCAGAACGATTATCCTCTTGATTTTTCGCGTCATAAGAACCATTCCCCAACCAAGATCCACCCATTTTTTCTATATAAAAGAAAGAGAGTGAAGTGATACAAAAAGAACTCTGTTCGGTTTTTTAGTCTATTTATAAGAGGAGATCATATGAAAAATGTAACCGATTCTTTCCTTTCTTTGGGCCACGGGCCATCCGCTGGGAGTTTCGGGTTTAATACCGATATTTTAGCAACAAATCCAATAAATCTAAGTGTAGTGATTGGGGTATTAATCTTTTTTGGAAAGGGAGTGTGTGCGAGTTGTTTATTTCAAGAATAGGCTGGATCCAACCAGCTGTCCTTTTTCCGTTCTAACTAGGAATGCAAGGTACATTAACTTGCGAATTACTTAAGTCATATGTAAGAACCGTAGCATTTCGTAATTCATTGGTAACTATACTTTGATTCTCTATCAACCAATAATATGGGACCGTTAACATGGTTAAAGCTAAATCGTTTGAAGTCCAAACACGGCATGGTACTCTTTCTATCACTATGTTAATATGTTAATGTTAATATAGAGATGGTTCAAAAAAATCATTTTCTCGATATAGAGCACTCGTGTCGATCAAATGATTTGAACTACTTCTGATTGGATTTTATTCCCTTTTTTAATAATGCTGACTGGACAACCTATGTATTATTCTATCTTTCTTAAAGTAAGAAAATTTTTTTGGATTGCAAAAATCAAATAAAAATAAACAACTTTGCTGACAATTACATATTTTTGTTTGGTCAGAAGAGTCCTCCGAATACTTGTGTCTTGGATTGGATTAGTGATTCCTTTTGATATTTTTATTTGATTTTTGAATATGACGAGAGAATAGAGGATAGGCTCATTACATTCAAAAAAAAGATATATGAATTTACCATACGTAATGCGTAATTGAAGTAATTGAGCGTGAGAGCCAAATGAATCGAAAGATTCATGTTTGGTTCGGGAAGGGATCATGGAAATTTTGAAATGAATGAAAAGATAATCTACTTTCATTAAGTGATTTATTAGATAATCGAAAGCAGAGAATCTTGAC